GCTAAATGGCAATTGGCACATACAATACGGCCGGTCGCTTCGCGTGGATTTTCATAACCCTGCTGTGCAAAAATGGGATAGGCATTTGAAACGGGTGCCCCAGTTATTATATATATCATGAGCGATACGGAAATGGATCGAGTAATCTCTTCCTTTATCCAAGAAAAAAGGGTATTTATAGTTTGCATGGTCCAATCATTGGTATCGAAAATTTATACAATAAAATTAGGTGGGTTCTTAGTCTAGTATAGTTCCCTATCTATAATTCTGCTATGTACTAAAAGAATTTTATTGTAATGGAATAGAATATAGGAGGAATCGAATCCCTTGTATGAGTAAAAAGAATAAGTACAGTTTTGAATGTTTTGCTTATGTACAAAGTAACAACCAACCATTCTAATTGGATCAGTGAATCATTTTTCAGTCATTCATTGAATGATAAATCACTACAAGTGAGGGAGATACACGATTTAAATAACGGAAAATCAAATATTTTAAAATTGTATCTAGAATGACCGGAAAGGTAGAAACAAGACCGGATATAATTTGATCATTATGAGCAAATCCAAAATCTTTGTAGACAGATCCAATCATTAGTTCCCAACCGTGGGGCGAATGGAATCCTATACATAAATCAGTTACTAAAAGAATGGAAAAGGCTTTGATTGTGTCGCTTAAGTTATATAGAAATTCTTGAACCCAATAGTTAAGAATAACAAGTTCTTCATTACCTAGCATAGAATAACCACTTAGAATAACGAAACAGATCATATTTGTCGAGAAGTGCAAAATCGTATGGATACAATCTTCATTGTGCATCTTGATCAATTGGATCGTTTCGTTGTAGATTCCGATACGAAGCTTTTCTAGATGTGTTCCCGGGTATTCCTTTATCATTTCGTCCAAGAGTAAGAGTTCCTCTAATTCTATGAATTTTTTTAGAATACTCTTTTCTTGAATATCATTCAAAAAAATTTCGGATTGCCTAGTATCCCACCAATTAGTAACCCAAGATTCCAGACTTTTAGTAAATGAGAGAGAGATCCACCAGGGCAAAAATACTATAGATGCAAGATATAGAAGGGGAATGAATGCTTTCTTTTTTGCCATTTTTCCGTCTTTGAATTTTTAATGAACTCACCCCATTCGTTGACGCTATACGATACTAACTAATATTCCTATCAAGGATCAGTTCTATTACAAGTTATCGAGCCCACGAATCTATTCCCCGCTTTTTTTGTGTATGATTCAGCGGTTAGTACTTGAATTTATAAATAATACAGAAATGGAATAAAAAAGAATCCACTTCGAATAAAGAGATTGTTTCCAAATCTATCACTTGCTAAAATTCGAAGAGAGTGACCCCTTTCAATAAAGAAATGCATGAAAGAGCCCCTTCAAGTAACAAATATTATTCAGATTTTGAAACGAAAGAACTCTCTTTCTATCAAAATATCCAATTTTTTGAAAAAAAAAAAAAAAACGACGCATAGTCCGGGAATAATTGAGAGAATTTTCTGAAGAATATTGTGATTCTGATAAAAAAAATGACTACCAAAACAAGACAAAAAAGCTATCGTTATAAGCATCCCAATCGTTTGGTAATTAAGAAGTACAAAAAGGGATAAAAAGAAAAATTGATTGACAAAACAAAAAAAAAGAGAATCTACAAGATATAATCTCTCTATTGAAAAGAAAAAAAGCATTCATTCTTTTCATTTCAGTTTCAATTCATTTTTTAAAATACTTCAATTGGTACACGCAAGAAATAAGCCAATTCAGCAGCTTTTTGCTCAAGTTCTCGTGGAGTCAAATTCTCATCAGTACGAGTCAAAGGAATAGCGCCATGGCCTCTGATTTCCATATAAAGGACACGACGAGCATAAATACCCTCTTTCACTTCTATTCTGATGGACTGGACATCTTTCATAAAGAATTGGAGGAAGATGCGACGATTTTTTCCAGGAAATCCCCAACGAAAAATACACACTATTCCTTCTTTTCTATCGAACCGATCATAACCACTACCTACATTCCACGAAATTGTGCACCACAAATAAGAGCTAATAAAGAGACCCGCAATTCCGTAGAAAGACATCACGATCCCCTGTGGAAAAAAAATGATTTGCGTAGGCGGAAATAAAGATATCAAATTTCTACCAAGATAACTGGAAATTCCAACTAATAAAAACCCTAATGAACCTAAAAAAAGGATAAAGGCCCAGCAGAAATTACTTGTTTTTCGAGACCCCGCTATAAGTTCTATCCATATATGTTCTGATCGCCAATTCATACTAGATCTAGTTGCATTTTATTGAAATTGAGAGAATAACCCAAATTAATTTGACTTTTTGTGTGTTTCCGAAATAACTCTCATCAACTAGCACTATTCTGATGTGAACTTTTATTTTAGGAGTAATTCATCGAATTGGTTAGATATAAAATAATAATATCCATTTCGCATGATTTCCTATAGATATCCACATACATATAGATATATTCACTTTACATTTAAGGCATTCGCCCCGATCCCGATTTGATTTCGTTGCAAATAGCTATAATTTATTTACTCATATATCATGTTTACACACGAATAACAATAATAGTTTCTTTATGTTCGGGGGAAACCACATCACATATTTTATTCTAAGAAATAGATATCTGTGTTATGGTCTAAGTCTAAATCTTGAAAAAAAAAAAACAAAATAGATGAGATTTAGCCCCATCATATCGATATCTAAAAAATCTTGTTTTTTTGAATATGAAGAGATAAAGAAGCCATCGCAATTGCCGGCAATATTAGGCCCACGAAAGGCACAAAAAAAGAGGGTAAATTTGTCATAAAATGGATACCTGGATTTACTATTTTTACCTGTTATTGTTATATTGTTATTTATATTGTTATAAAGGTATCTTATAATCATTATTTATAATTCATATAGAATTATACTAAGCATATCTAAGTGAGTATATGTGATATAATAAAAAATATATAAATATAATAAAATAAGTGCAAGGAATGTCGAACTAAATAAATATAATTTTTCATCTTTCTACATGAAATATATATATATATGATAATCGCCTTTTTTATTATCTTGTTTTTGTCTTATAATTTGAATTTCATAAAATGGAATAAAATAAAGAAAGAGTTTCTTACAACTTCCTGAAAAATTTGTTACAATCCGATCCGGGAATAGGGAGTCTTAGTAAAACTGGGGATTCTAAAAAAATATCGAAAGATGCAAGATTCTGTACTTTTCACTTTTAAATTTTCTATATTTTAATTATATACACATAAGAAGAGAACGCGAAATTCGCTTTATTCTCCTTGCCTAATTTTAATTTAGCGGAAGAAGGAATGCATTCTTTTTTTTTTGATAGAGGTTTTTACTGATTAGTAATCGGGAATGTCGGTAAAAAAAAAATGATCCGCATAATTATTTTTACAATTAAATCTTATGTCATCAAATGCTACCAAGCCAAAATCCGTAGAATGGATTTTGGCTTTGATTTCTATAAACTAAATAACTACTCGTTTTATAAAAAAAAAATAATAATTTATATTTTGATTAATTAATATATTTTTTTTATTAAGGATCCGCTTGATTGAATTTTGATTCAGAGAAAAGAAAGCGTGGAGCTGAAATAACTCACTCAGAACGTCTTTTAAAAGATTACGTGGTACGATTAGGTCGAATTGGCCCTTATGGAATAAATATTCAGCCGTTTGTGAGCCCTCAGGTACTGTCGTATTCAATGTTTGTTCAATTACTCTTTTACCCGCAAATGCAATGTAGGCATTGGGTTCGGCAATAATGATATCGCCCAACATACCAAAACTGGCTGTCACCCCACCAGTAGTAGGAGATGTAAGGATTGATACATAGAATAACTTTTTCTTTGATTGATAATCATATAAAGCGGAAGCTATTTTAGCCATTTGCATCAAGCTCAAACTTCCTTCTTGCATGCGTGCTCCTCCGGAAGCACACACTAGAATAAGAGGCAAAAACTGATTGGTAGCATATTCGATCAAACGAGTGATCTTCTCGCCAACTACGGAACCCATACTACCCCCCATAAACTGAAAATCCATAACCCCAATTGCTATGGGAATACCGTTTAGTTGACCTATGCCTGTTTGAACAGCCTCAGTTAATCCTGTTTTTCTTTGATAAGAATCAATACGCTCTTTGTAAGATTCCTCTTCCAACGGAAATTCAATGGTATCCACAGAGACCATATCTTCATCCATAGGAACCCAAGTACCCGGATCAATCAAAAGTTCTATTCTATCTGAACTACTCATTTTCAAATGATGTCCACAGTGTTCGCAAATATTCATTTTTGATTTCAAAAATTTCTTATAATTTAATCCATAACAATTTTCGCATTGAACCCATAAATGCCTATATTTTTGAGTAAAATCTAGATCATTAGAATTTTCCGTTTCTGTTATAGTTAACTCACTACCAGCCGGACTCGTTTTTATACTTGAACTCTGGGTTTCACTACTATTTCTGCTTTCATCAAAAATGTAACTAGAAATGTAATTGTCATTGTAATTGACAATACCACTTAAAATGTAACTATCAATACAAATTTGAGAACGAAAATAGCTGTCAATACAGCTAGTAATGTGTTTATTCCAACTATATTTAGTATCATATATGTAAGGATCATAGTGGGGATCATCACTATTAGATACACTATTTAGATAACAAAAATTCCGAGAATTAGAAAAAGAGCTTTCTAGTTCACTTAGAAAAGAATGAGCATTGTCAATCTCAAAAATTTGATTTTCAATATCAAAACATATGAAATAACTGTCCCTATTATTATCCCTAACTAAAAAAGTATCATCAGGTACGAAATTATGAATGTCTCTAACGCCGACTAAATGATCAACATTACTGTAACTAGAATTGTCACTATCACTCCCACTAAGAGTGTTTTTATCTATATCATTTCTAATCGGGTCTTCACTTACACTGGTA